TTCATTCTTTTAACTAACTGAGGAAGAATTTGCAAGTTGATAAAACCCGGTGGTCGAATTTTCCATCTCCAAGGAAAAACACTCTGATCTCCTATCAGAAAAATTCCCAATTCTCCTTTTGGTGCTTCGACTCTTACATAAAGTTCTTGCTTAGACAATTCAAAAGTTGGAGAAGGTTTTTTACTAATAAATCGATAGTCAAAATCATTCCATTCAGGGTCTTTTATTCTACCAAAGCGTCGAATTTCTAAATTCTCATAGGGTCCCCCTGGAATTCCTTCCAGAGCCTGTTGGATAATTTTTATGGATTCTGTCATTTCACTGATTCGTACTAAATACCGAGCTAATGAATCCCCTTCTTTTTGCCATTGAATCTCCCAATCAAATTCGTCGTAAGACTCATAACGATCAATTTTACGAAGATCCCACTGTATTCCGGAAGCTCGTAGCATTGGGCCCGATAAACCCCAATTTAGTGCTTCTTCTGCGCCAATAATGCCTACGCCTTCAACTCGTTCTAAAAAAATAGGATTCCGCGTAATAAGCTTTTGATATTCAGCAACCCCGGTTAAAAAATAATCGCAAAAATCCAAACATTTATCTATCCAGCCATGAGGTAGATCAGCAGCTACTCCTCCGATACGAAAATAATTATGCATCATGCGCATACCGGTAGCAGCTTCGAACAAGTCATATATTAACTCTCGTTCTCGAAAAATATAGAAGAAAGGGGTCTGTGCCCCAATATCTGCCATAAAAGGGCCAAGCCATAACAAATGAGAAGCGATACGACTTAACTCCAACATAATAGCTCTGATATAGCTAGCCCTTTTAGGTACTTGAATATTGCCTAGCTGTTCGGGTCCATTTACGGTTATTGCTTCTGTGAACATAGTAGCTAAATAATCCCAACGCGTTACATAAGGCAAATATTGTATAATTGTTCGATTTTCCGCAATTTTCTCCATCCCTCTATGTAAATAACCCAGTATTGGTTCACAATCAATAACATTTTCACCATCGAGAGTAACAATCAGTCGAAGAACACCATGCATTGATGGGTGGTGAGGGCCCATATTGACTATCATGAGGTCTTTTCTTGTAGTTGGTGCAATCATAAGTTTTTTCCCGAGTCGTTCTTCCATGCATTGCTGAAAGTAAAAAGAAGTTCATCAAAATTTAAACGACTAAGCTCAAATGGTATCACGCTTCAAATTAACGAGTTTTTATCTCTCGAATATTTAACTCACTAATTAATTCTTTATAGCGTCTTCTATTTTTTTTTGACAAATAGGCCAGCAGTCGTTGGCGTTTTCCCAAAATTTTCCGTAAACCTCTCTGGGATGAAGAGTCTTTTTTGTGCAATTCCAAATGTGAAGTAAGTCTTCTTATCTTAGTGGTAAAACTGAATACTTGAAATTCAACAGACCCTCTGTTTTCTTCGTTTTCTTTTTGAGAAATAACCGAAATGAATGAATTTGTTACCATAAAGAAATCCCCTTTCCCTTTTTACAGATATGGATTTTATTGATCAGTAATAATAATGTCATTAATTGGAATCTGGTATATATATATACAATAATCTAATCCAAATTTCTTTATGAACTCCTAATTTTCTGAATTCAAATCAATTAATCCAATTTCTAATTGGATTTAGATAGGGATAGAAAAGGATTGGTACATTTTCGCATCGAAGAATTTAGACCTAAAACAAAGAAGGTTCTGTTGATTCATTTCGAGATCTAATCGAGATATTATTCATTTCCTATTGGATATTAGAATGAAATGTGAGACAAGACATGTGATCTATGTATTTGTTTGCTTTGATATACCCTATTATATATAGGGTATAGAATATATAGAAAAAGTGTATTATCCACGAAATGTCAAAATTTCAATCGTGGATACAGATGTATTCTTAACATACTGAAACGACTCCCATTATTGGTATCAAACCAATAACGATTCATACAAGCTAAATCCTCTAATCGATAATTAGGCCAAAGAAAGAGCTTTAATTTCATTAATTGACTTTTCTCTCTATCAAAATGGTTACTGTCATGCGAAACTTGGCTGCTGTCTTTTACGTCCTTTGCATTCCAAAATACTGGATTTCTATCTTCACCATTTCTATTCTTTGAATTAAAACAACTTAGAATTTGCAACTTTCTACGACGTCTAAACGAAAAAATATTTTCAGGAACAAGCAAATCCAAATGATTTTTGTCTCTATTTTCAGTTATTCTTTGGTGTGATGAAATAGTTTCATCAAAATTCTTCTTAGAAACATATCTTTGTTCTTGGTATTTTTGATTAGTTTGGTGCTTACTCTTATGAACCAATGAAATACCTATGGTTTGATACATAATAAATTGTGCATCGTTTTTTCCAAACAGACGAATGGGTTCTATAATCAATATTCCCTTTTTCATCAATTGGTTAAGAGTTAAATTCTTCTCAATCAGCATTATATCCAAACTCATTTCTCTATTTTGAATTAAGGGTATAGTAATTTGGGTTGGATCTATCAGTCTAAGCAGGAGACAATATACCTTGACATTATTGATCAGTCTTTGATTCAAAGTATCGTCCCATCTCAATTGAAAAAGCAAATAACGTTTCAGGAAGAAATCTAGTTCTGCTCTCGCGCTGCTTTTGTATTGTTTTTTCTTTTTCCCCTTTTTCATGTCTGATCTTGCATAATTTTCTTCACTATCTTTTTGTTGTGAGAGAACGGATCCAAGATTTCCTGGACTTGTGGGTTCTTTTTCTCCTTGATTTCGATGCTTTTTATTCGATGGTATCAAAAAACTTCCTTTTTGCTTTTGATTTATTTTTTTATTTTCACTACTATTTTCATTTTTATTCAAATTTGAAAGAAGTAATTTGCTTGGTATAAACCAAGGTTTGCTTTTATATGCATTATAAAGTAACACAAATTCTGGGAAGAACCAAGGTTCCAAATTCGCTATGCGACACTTTAGCATTTTTTCATTCATTCCCATCCAATCAAAAAATACTTTGTCGGAGTTTGGTGGATTGATTTCTGGAATCATAAGATAAAAAAGATCTTTTTTAGGAATTATTTGAGTATTTTGATTCCGATTGCTGACCCAGGCCTCAATATCGTCTTTTTGTTTAAGATCAAAATTGAGAATGTTCCAATCAAAATATTTTCTATCGACCGTTTTTTCCATATATAGAATATGGACCTTTCCTAGATAATTATCGATAGGGATGTTCCTCAGTATATTTTCTTTATGCGTGTTATAAGAAATCTCTTGCTTCTTACGTCCTTGAAACGGAGATCTATAAAAAAAGTATTCCGTTTTATTTTCATAATTAAGAAATTGATATGATAAAAGATCATATTTATAGTATTTTTGCAAATTCTCTTTTCTTTTTTGATTAGATAATGAATATACTTCAATTTGTTTTTTGAAATCAATTAATTGGTCTTTTTCATATGAATGCCTTTTGCTAAAATTTTCCTTTTTACGCTGATGAACTGTATTGCGCCATTTTTCTGGTATTAATCTATACCATCTGCTCTGAGATAAATTGTATTGATAATATCCTCTTAACCACTTTTTCCATTGATTCATTTCATAACTCGGAAGTTTCTTATCCCCTAATTTCGAATCAACCATTCCTTGTGTTTCAAAAGAATCCTTTATTTCAGGCGGGGGGATTCCTTGAGATTGAAGAACAGCTCTTAATTTATACGAGTTACTAACTTGGATTTGTGATAATTTGAAAAATACATATGCTTGTGACACGTAGGATAAGTCATAAAAAATAGGTGAATTTTTTTGACTATTACTAATATTATCAAGTGACTTTTTTATAGTCGAAATAAATGGAATTCGATTTTTTTTAATTTTATTAATTCTTTCTTGTTTTCTTTCATTATTGTAAAGGGATTTATCAATAATTTTTTTTGTTGATTCAAGAAAAAGTTCTGTATTCATTCTGGGAATATTAATGATACATAAAAATATATCTGTGTAGATTCTTTCAATGAAAAATTTCAAAAAAAGAGGTAATTTAGAGATTAATTGAGCATTTCTTTTTTTGAATATTTGCCATTTTTCGAATCTTTTAGCATTATAACTTGTTTTTTTAAGACTAATATTATTTATTCTTGGAGTTACTTTTTTTTGCTCTTTTATAATTCTTTCTATTTGATTTCGAATTGTACTTGTTCTAGTAGTCAAATCCTTGATTTTTTTTTCTGTTAATGAAGAATTTGTCCAATTCGTAGATGCAATTTCACTAAACGATTCGTGAATTAGCTGATTGCTTATTATAGAATCTTTTTCTTCTTTAATTTCACTTGATTCATATACTTCTCTTCCTGTTAATCGAAATAATAAAATTTTTGAAAGTTCTTTTATTATTTTTTTAAAAAAAATAACACTTTCGATAACCCATTCTTTTGTTTCTTTTAAAATTTTTCGAAGTAATTTTATTTTTCTTTTAAAAACTATTAGAACTCGAGAAGACTTCTTTTTAAATTTTCCAATTTTTTTTTCAATTTCCTTAAAAATGGGTTTAAAAAAGGAAGGTCCTTTTCGGGGCGAACCAAAAGGAAGTTCAGTTTCCATTCCCCAAACTGTTAAAAAACAAAAATCATCTTTTTCTTTTTTTTTTTTCATTAAACCTTTCTTAGATGATCGTAGTTTCGATTTGTGCCAAGGTTTCAGACGGAAAGGAAATAAGATTTTTATCTGAATACCGTCTGTCAACCAATTTTTCGGAAATTCTGTTTCGGATAATGGAACACCATTATAGGTACATTTAACATGCATCTCTCTATTCCATTCCTGTAAATCCTCAAACCATTCGGGAAATTGAAATAGGAACATGCGTCCACTATTTTTTGCAATTAGCAATGAAGGTAATACAATATATTTTCTAAAAATAGATTGAGTTAGTAACATGCAACCTCTTATTACTTGTGTAACTGGAATGGTATCCCAGGCCTCTGCTATCTTTAT